AAGCACGGCCCAGTTCACCAAACATAACCCGAGTATCTTATCGCTAAATGGGATAGATAAGAAAGAAATAGAAAATATGTAGAGCACATAGGATGAAATTCTATTTGACTCATTTGTCAACTAGGGAGGCAACAGTCAGCTTCCCCGCCACAATTATATACTATGTAAGCTGGCGGCCTTCTGTTCTAACTGAACTGGAGACAGTCAGGTGCACCCATTGGTAGATGGAGCTGGCCAATGTTCTACACACAGAAGGACTGCGGAGAACAAATGGGATTGTTTTTTGCCTAAAATAAGAGGCAATTGATGAAATTAATCTTATGACAACTTTCAATAAAATTAAAGTGCCAGGCATGGCCCAAAACATGCGTAATCGAAATTTTGAAACTCGTGTCGTTCTTATCAGTTTTGGACTAATTTCTACGATAAACTTAAAAAGTCTCAGGAAGATAAGTAAATAAGTCAAAAGATGAGTACTGAGACAGATGATTATAAAAAATCCGTATTTAAGGCATTAAAAAGAATGGAAAATCTGCAGCTTTCTAAAGATGATTTGTTGGGAATGCAGAAACATCTTGAAGAAATGACTGTGAATTACAATCGCGGAACACTTTCTAATCGCAGTGGTTGCATTCTCATCAGAATCTCGATTCTTTTATGTGTTCTCGCTATATTTGATTCTCTTTCTTTTTTCCTAGGGAAACCCTTTATGGCCCTACTATCTAAGGTTGGGGTATACCTAGTAGGGAGTCGAGCCATCTCTCTTTTTTGATCATCAAGATCGGCTGGGGGTCTGGCCTTGGCAATGGGCTTTGCTGTGAGGGCCCTCCTCGCTACCGAAGTCCCGCATTTTTTTCGGGAATATGATGTTTCCGTCCCAGTACCTGTAGGAAACTGCGAATTATGACCTTCGCCCGGAATGTGAGCAAATATATCATGTCGATTGGCAACTTAGTGACAGGCTAAAGACGGCTTTTCTCAACTTTTGCATACCGGTGGTCTCTTTTCTAGAAATAGATACGAACTGAATCTTCCTTAATTAAGTCCTCCCAACGAGTAAGCCAACAGCTCCCTGGACCCTCTTTCAATGAAAGCTCTCCATCCTCGGCAAACTCCGAATAATGTATAGCGTCAGCAAAATGGATTTCAGATCTTTCGAAGGGAGTGCTCACCGCTGGTACGAGTACTTCTTTTCCTTTGATTATACCTTTAATACATTGATGGTATGTCGATGGGACCGCTTGGTCTTTATGAATCTAGAGTCTGCCCAGAAGAGCGTAATATGTCGTCGGTGCCAAAAACAACCTGGAACTCTATCGGACTCTGAAAAGGTCCAACGTTGCAATTGACTCTGACCATACCATTCCTAGAAAATTGATTTGACAATTCGAACTCAAATTATATACCTCGAGAAGTGCTCCTCCAATCTTTTCTTTTGGAATGCCTAGTGGACATAGGTATGAGATTGACTGTGGAGTCAGGATCAACCATCACTCTCTTCACAGCCACCCTATTCATCTCTGCTTCAACATACAACGAACGCCCCCGATCAGTGCAATGGGACGTGTCTATTTATCTATCTCTTGACTCGAAATGGGAGCAGGTTTGAAAAAGGATCTTAGAGTGTCTTTCTTCTATGAAGAAGGATATTCATGATATTAGGTTGGATTTTACTTAAAGGCTGTTCCTGAAGGCCGAAAAAAAAGAGAGACTTCTGGGCTCGCAATAAAGCTAAGGTCCTGATCGAGCAACTAGTCGTCCTATCTATCCACCTCTCCAAACACAATATCTTGAGTACCTATGATGGTGACCACATCTGCTGGCATGTGATGTTTGGACATAGAATCGAGTCCTTGTGAATGGGCAGAGCCGGGTGCTCTTATTTTACGACGGTAGGGACGATTGCTTCCATTACTGACCAGAAAGACACCAAATTCTCCTTTAGGTGCTTCAACTGCGGTATAGGTAGAAGAAGCTGGTACGGAAAAACCTTCTGTATAAAGTTCGAAATGGTGAATTGAGGTAGAGTAGACCGATGATCCTGTAGTCATTTGGCCGGCTATTGAAAGAAAAAAGCTTGCATCTGCTCCCTCTATTATATAACCGGTCCCATCTCTCTCCAAACCTAACGTGATAGTTTCCCATCATAGGGCTTTCTATCTATAGATTGAGCCATTACCAAGGATCTAATTCGTTCAGAACTCAGTTGACTGCTTCTATAGATAAGGCGGAGTGTCCTTGGCTCAGCATTATAGCACATAGGGCTTCGGCGCTACTACAGCGCTTCGCTAACTCGAAGCGCCTCGCTATGAGAATCTAGCTTCGCTAACGCTCAGAAAAGTCTTGAACCTTCGCGCTGACCGTTCGCTTTCTCAGTAGCAAAAGCGCTTCTCTTTGCCCCTTAAGTAGAAGGACAAGAAAGATATTTTTTGTTTTATTGCTCCCGCTTCCTCACATCTGCGCTCGTCAAGCCAATTGGAGCTTTGTAACTAGTGGCCGG